CCTGTTTTTTCTGCCACTAAATTTAATAATAAATATTAAATAAATATTAAATATTAAATAATAGTAGACTGGAAATGAAAGTCCTTTTCTCGCATTCGTTCTCTATTCCATTGGTGTGGCGAAAGAACAAAACAATATCTGATTCTGAAATCAAGGAAAGATATTGAAAAATAGATTTTTGAAATCAACTTTTCTATGTAGCGGAAAAGAATAGCGATTTATTCCTATGGAGCATCCAGTAACAAACAAGAAGATTAAATCATAAATAGCAACAAATTCTTGCTTTGCGTAGGCTAAGGAAATAAAAGGAAATCCGCTTGTACAATTTAATCTATATCGAATTTATATATCAGAATAGCTGATATAGTCATCATTCAATGGGTCAGGTCCACTTACTTTTTCTTTATTTTGAAATTTTTGGTGGGTTTCATAAGAACAATGGAAAAAAAAGAACACTTTGGTTTGGCGATTAATAAGAGGAATTGGATATCTAGAATATTTCTATTATATTCCAGGACAAAAAATTTGAATAATGAGACATGAAAAGAACTACTATGTGACTACGAGTAGACTACTCCTACTGCTAATAAGTAATAAGTGCAATTAGTCATTATGATAATGACTAAATGTTCAACTCCCTAACTATAACTCTGAATAATCAGAATTCATTATAATGGGGGTTATCCTTTTATTTTTTTAGAAAAAAAAATAGAGATATTTTTCGCTGAAAAATGAGGGTTAAAACTTGAGTTTAGTGGAAAAAGCCCTTTATCGGATTTGAACCGATGACTTACGCCTTACCATGGCGTTACTCTACCACTGAGTTAAAGGGGCCGTTTTATTCAATTCATGAATTAGCCATTTTCATTTTCCATTATGAGTTTACTGCATATATGCATATATGTATATATGTACTATATGTATATAATATATACATATATGCATAGGAGTTCATTCAGGAACAATAAATTGGATTTATTCCGAAAATGAGTCAAATTATTATTATTATTTTTTTTTATTGATAATAAAATTTTATCAAAAATAAATGCAGTGAATTGTTTCAGGGCCAACCCCACTTGTTTATGTTTACTGACGCATCTGAACAACAATCACTTGATTGAAAAATGTACTAATGCGACATGGAAATAGATTCAAGATATTTTCTTGAATCATGTGAATGAGGAGATTCATACCCTGAACGGAATTTTTATAAAATAGAAAATTTCTATCCTTTTTTACTTTTCTGGTTTAGTGTGAGATAGTGATAGGCAGATTTTATCTGAACACTAAACGAAACGATGAGTTCAAATTGAAGAAAATCAATTAAATAAGATTTTATTTTAATCTTTTTTCTGTCAGACCAAGCGAATCACTGCCTGAACGGAGGGAATCCTATATCTCCTTTCATTATAATTCTAGACCTCTTTTCATTATAATATAGTATGTATGGGATGGTTCATTAATGAATCATCAAATAAAAAAAATTCTATGAAATCATAACATAAAAGTAGGAAAGACTCTTTGAATATAGTTATACCATTAGATTATATTGACAATTCCAAAAAACTGCTCATACTATCATCATAGTATGATGACGGTCGGGCGTATATGCCCCTATCGTCTAGTGGTTCAGGACATCTCTCTTTCAAGGAGGCAGCGGGGATTCGACTTCCCCTGGGGGTAGGGTACTATGAAAATAAGTTTGATTATAAATTATTAATAAGCCTAGAATGAATTCTTCCTGGGTCGATGCCCGAGCGGTTAATGGGGACGGACTGTAAATTCGTTGGCGATATGTCTACGCTGGTTCAAATCCAGCTCGGCCCAATAATTCACCGCTACATGAATATGATATAACCAATTTGTCTTCCATAAACGGAAATGCCTGATCCGTAGAAATAAAGAGAAAGAGTCTATTTTTTCTCTATCCATCTTTTTCTCAGTCCTTCTGTTCTTATCTTTCTAACGATCTAGATTCATGATACTTTAATTAATAAAAAATTAATAAAACTAAAACAATTAATAAAACTAAAACGTAATCTTAATTCTTAATTAAAGTATCATGAAAAGCCTGAAAAGAAAACTAGTCTTTTTTTTTCTCATTGAAAAATTGATTATCCTTTTTTAGAAAAAAATAATCACTTAATCTGTGTCTCACTCTCACTATAGTCCATATCATATGTGGATATGATATCAGTATATCATTCGTGGCTTTCTTACAATACGACAAATAGAATGTTCTTCCGATTCCATCAAGAACATGTATGCCATATACTTCGCTGGGATTGTAGTTCAATTGGTCAGAGCACCGCCCTGTCAAGGCGGAAGCTGCGGGTTCGAGCCCCGTCAGTCCCGAACTAGGATCCGATGAATCGATCAATTCATCTATCTTTTTTCACGGAAAAGGGGCGCAGGAAGCAAGATCTAATCCCCAGTGGGGGTCTTTATTTCTTTTGTTTTTCGTTTCGCCTTTAGACAAATACGGGTACAGGAATTTCCATTTCTTCCATTACTACACTACCCCTTGATAAGGGGGAGACATATCATATGTGGATTAGTACAATCGGTGGTATTACTATATTCAATTCAGTATTTTAAGAGATATCATCCTCGTCTTACTTTCTTTTTCGATTGTTCTTGATCAATGAAATGGAGTAAAGTGTCCATATTCTACCGGGAGTACATACACAAATTGTATTATTGTAGTCGTTTAATGTACGATAGACTATGAACTTAACAAAATTACCTCAACAGAGTACTTTTCAGGTTAAACCACACCTTTTCTAGATCCGACTTTGTTTGTGTATCCTCAATGACTAATTCGAAACAATCTATCTCATTCTCATGCAAATTGCAGACTGCAATTTTGATGTATGTGTTCCAGTCCAAATCCAAGAAAGAGGATACTAAAAAAAAATAAAAAAGATCAAGCAATGACCCTTTTCAGTAAATTTGTTGTAATATTAGATTAGATCTTTTTTATTTAATCCCTTCTTTTTTCCATTTCACTTCTACTGTTTGGATTTGATCTGTGTATGACCCATAGAATATCGGTCATATCATAATAATACCTCATAATTGTATGTATAAGTATAAGAAAAAAGAAGGCTAATTGTATAAGATTGTATAAGATAAGGAAAATGGCAGGTTATAGAAAAAAGCGGAAAAGGATGAAAAATGCAATGGCATTCCTAATCCAATAAAAAATTCCATTTCGGAGTTAATTTAATATGGATAAAGGATCTTCCTATGTTATACTATTCAATTCTCGACAATGAATCGATTTGCTAGATCATATATTGTTATTCATAATATTGATCCGATTCAGTATCATCAGGATGCAATTCATTCCATTGAATTTACAGGAGTCAAATTTAGAATCTCTATGGGATTACATCCCGAGTTATTGCGAAGAATAAAAAAAGAAACAATAAGATTATGGAAGTCAATATTCTAGCATTTATTGCTACTGCACTGTTCATTCTAGTTCCTACTGCTTTTTTACTTATTATCTACGTAAAAACAGTCAGTCAAAATGATTAATTTGAATCAAACTTGAATTATTAGTTCTTATCAATCATTGAAGAAATGAAAGAAAGGGATTAAAAAACAAATTCCAAGTCTTAAATGAAATGATCTGGTTGGAATCATAAAGTGTGGTAGAAAGAACTATAAATAGTTCTTTCGGCCACACTAGAGAGTATTGTATATTATCTAATATTGTATACTATGAGATTATCAACCATATATGATATATAGTTGTATTGTATACAACTAGACTTTATCTAAATAGAGGGTTTATACATATACATACAATATGTATGTATATGTATTAGATGTACATCTAATTAGTCGATTAGTACATCGAAATAGCAGTCTAATTCTATTTCTTTTTTTCGATACATCCACTTGATTTCGATCAACCCAAAATAATCGAAAGCCAATTCTTCTAATTCTTTCCTGGGTTTCTTATAATTTTATATATGGGTCCCAAGATCCATCGAAACGAAAGAATCAATGGCAATGGGGGAAGAATAGTATGGGAATATACTATAGCAAAAGAAAACAAAACCAAGGAATTTTTTTTATTTCCCATCCCAAGAAGTCATTGATTGAGCCATTAACAGATGATCTACAAAATTCTATGGTAACTTCTTCAGGTTTGGAAAAGAAGTAGATTAGTAAAGTAAAGGGTACCCCGTCCATTTTTCATGCTTAAACATGACGTGAGATGAGTCAAAAAAGCATAAAAAAAATTTCGAAGATTTTAATAAAAAATGTTAAATTTGAAAACAAATGAAATGTGAAATGTATTATGATATGTGATGGATTGCTCAGCGGAAGAAAGATCCAATTTTATTATGTGTAGAGCCTCTTTGTACAACCACTAGTCATTTCCAGTAGAAAGTCTGTATCGTCGTAATCTAATAGCAGAACGACTTTTTATTAGAACAGGGAAAGTAAAGAAAGAGAGAAACAAATAAAGAAATGTTTTTTCTCATTGTAATATCCATAATTTTGGTAAGAGCTAGTTTATCAAAATCTAATATTTAGGAAGAATTCGGTTGGAAAAAATTTCCTATCATGCGTAGATTTGAGTTTTGCAATACAACTAAACTATAGTAATCATTCATTGTTTGATCGAATGGTTATTATTCATTATTGTATTCTAGTATAATTTTGAAAGAGAAACTTTGAAAATAAAGTTTCGCAAAACAATCAATTAAACAATTGATCCAATTCAATTACTCAATTGATTACTCAATCAATTAGTAGTATCCCTAGAGTCCACTCCTTCCCCATACTACGAGTGAAAGAGAAAATGTAAAGACTACCATTAAAGCAGCCCAAGCGAGACTTACTATATCCATGTGAATTATGTCTCCTATTTTTATGAATGAAGGAATTATTCCATTATTGATCAATAATCATAGTGGATTCAATGGTGCAGAGTCAAAATAGTATTCTGACTTAAGACTATTGATGAACCAATTTAATGA